GCAATGCTTTCGAATAAGCATGAGTAATCAAATGAAATAAAGCGGCTCGATAAGACCCCATGCCTAGAGCTAACATCATATAACCCAATTGAGACATTGTAGAATAAGCTAAGCCCCTTTTTATATCCTTTTGAGAAAGAGCTAAAGTAGCTCCTAAAAAGACTGTGATTATACCTATGAAAGATATTAGATGCAGTATGTAAGGCATGACTATGAAAAGAGGAAGAAGACGAGCTACAAGAAAAATTCCTGCGGCTACCATAGTAGCAGCATGGATAAGAGCTGAGATTGGAGTAGGTCCTTCCATGGCATCAGGTAACCATACATGAAGGGGAAATTGCGCGGATTTAGCAAGTGCGCCCCCAAATAATAAGAAGGCACACAGAGTCAAAAAGAAAAAAGGAATTTCATTATTATGAACCAAGTGTTCAAAGATTTCGAACAAATCTCGAAATTCAAAACTTCCCGTTATCCAATAAAGACCCAGAATTCCTAATAATAAACTGAAATCCCCTACACGATTAGTTACAAATGCTTTTTGACAGGCATTCGCGGCAACCGGTCGTGTAAACCAAAAGCCTATTAATAGGTAAGAAAACATTCCAACGAATTCCCAACAAATATAAATTTGTATCAAATTGGAACTAGTGACTAATCCCAACATTGAAACATTAAAAAGGGTCATATAAGAAAAAAATCTTAAATATCCTTGATCATGAAACATATATTTCTCACTATAAATAAGAACCGTAATCCCAACCGTAGTAATTAAAATTGACATGATAGAAGTAAGTGGATCTACCAAATGACCAAACTCTAAAGAAAAATCATTATTGATGGTCCAAGACCAGACATATTGATAGATATAACTTTGATTTATTTGTTGAATAAATAAATAGGCCGAAAGAAGCATAACTAGACCTAAGCAAAAAAGAGTAGGAAAGGCCCATATACGCCGAAGATGTTTTGTTGTCGTTGGAAAAAGTAGAAGTCCAACTCCTATTAACATAGGAACGGGAAGTGGAATGAACGGCATAATCCATGAATATTGAGATATATGTTCCATAAAAAATCAATAAAAAAATTCTTAATTCATTTTTTCTAATTCACCCGCCCTTGTCTCTTTTGAATGAAAAGGATCCCTTAACTTTTTATATTATTAACTCTTAAGTATTCAGTATTCTAAATATTGCTATAATGCTTTTCAAATATCGAAACTGAAACGAAGAGGATTAGCGTTTTTCAACAGATCACTATAGCAGTGAGGTATCCATATAGAAAGAAGCTAATAAATAAAATAGATAAATAGATTTGGGGCTTGCAATTGAGACAGGAAGATTGTATATTCAAGAGATGTCATTGACATCTCAAGATAGCAATGAAGAACCTTTTTTAATTTCAAAATGACAGTTCCCAAAAAACGTATTTCTAGTTCAAAAAAGCGAATTCGGAAAAATATCTGGAAAGGAAAAGGGCATTGGGCGGCGTTGAAAGCTTTTTCATTAGGGAAATCCCTTTCTACCGGGAATTCAAAAAATTTTTTTGGTTTTTTTTCTATGCCCGCGGATTTTTTTTATAGGCCGCCTGGTTTTTTTTCTAGGCCAACTTCTAATAAGAAAAAAAAAGAATCCTAAAAATGGATGGGGATTCTTTTTTCCCCATAAAGCCGCCTTTGAAAATCAACAAAGAGGGGGGGGGGGGGGGGTCTGTCTTAAATAAGATATTTCCCCTTTCCAGGAATGTTTGAATAAATCGGGAGGGAAGCTCCCGTAAAACTTAAGATAGCCCAAAGAGGGCAGGAGAGATCGTATGACTATTCGACGTCTTGATATAAGGTCTGCCTTGATTTTCGGTTTGTTTTATGGATCCTTACTCACCTTTTCCAAACTCACAAGCTACCTCTTTCTTATCCGATATTGGATCTGTCAAGAGGAGGAGGGGACTGGTAAGGCGAGAGCACTCAGCTATGGGTTTACTCTAGGGCACTTGTTTGGATATTTATTAATTTTTTACCTACCTTTTTACAATACCTTGAGCAATTTTTATATAAAAATCATACTCGCTCTTTTTCTTATGTTGTACCACTTTTTCTGGACGAATCATCACCTCGATATTTATCTGCCGAAGTCCTTGTCAACTCCACAGCGAGATCAGACCCTCGCCTTTTTTTATGGTTTCAGTTATCGGTTACTGAATTATACCTTTTTTCCAAATGCGGTGTTCTCTCGAATGATCATCGCTTATTTGTTCCAGTGTAGATATAAAATGATCTATCTATCTACTACTTTTTTTGTTTGGTTCTTCGGTCATTTGATTTGTATAAAATGGGTGGAATTTTTCTCATTATGGATGCAGAAAAACTATTCGGCTTTTCTGATTCTAACTCATCAACTGTACCTTCAAGATAAGATCAAGAAGATCAGATCCAGGAAGCTATCTATAGCCAAAATCTTTGAATATAAACCAGATCCTGTTATGAAACCCGGTATCTATCGTGAGGCACAAACAATCGATGAAATGATTCAAATCTTAGCTACGATTCTCTTGATTGCTGCCCTGTATTTGTTGGGAAAATCCCCCATACCTTTTGTTCCGCACCGTTCATCCGTGCCTAATGCAGTGGAGCTAGAAAGGATGTCTCGCCTAGAGGAAGAAGAACAAGTGCAAAGAGAGGTCGAAAGTGGATTCTATCCATTAGAGGACTTCGAAGAAGAACAAAAGAAAGACCCTAAGGCAGCTGAAAAAAAAGGGGCTTTAATTGCGAAAAAGAGTACCCGAAAAGAAAGAGAAACAGGGGACAGCGACGAAGAGGAAAGGAATCAAGAAATTTGGGATTCGGATATGGATGAGCTCGAAGAAAGGGAAAAAGCGGACAGCAACGAACTCGACGAGGAAGAGAATCAAGAAATTTGGGATTCGCATCTGGATGAAGAAAAAGGATTTGAAACTACCCTTTATACTTTCTTTTCGGATTGCTTTTTCGAGTCCTTTTCCTTTTATGGTTACCTTTTCCACCGGTTGAAATTCTATTCTGGTTACCTTTTCGACTTGTTTTCGTCTTCTAGTCGCTTTTTTAAGCGAATCGAGCCCCTTTTTTCTCCCTTTTTTTTCGTGGTCAAACCTTTTTACCTCTCCTTTTTCAATTTATTTTCCGTGTATATTCCCCATTTGAAGTTCCTTAAGTGCTTTTTGTTCAATCACAATTTGGTTTTTAGCGCCCTTTTCCGCGGTTTTTCCCATTTCTTTTTCAACCCTAATAGGTGGGTTCTACCTTACCGCTACATCAAAACTTCTTTCTACGAATATAGTGTCAAAAGGGGGGGATTTTCACAATTTGGTTTTTATAAATGTCTAAGCGATGGAAAAGAGCGGACCTCTTTCACATATCCACTTTCTTTAATCACTTTTTATCAAATGCTTGAAGGAAAACTTTCTTTGTTTAGAAAAAAAAAGCTACTCCCCGATAGGGATAGATTTTACACCCCTTGGGTTTTACGAAATGCAAAGAAAAAGGCCAGTCTCAACAAGGAATTAAGAAAAAGAGTCAAGAAGCTAAAAAGCGGATCTCCTTTTAGGGATGTATTGGACATACGGAGAAAGCTCTTTCAATTCAAGTACATTCCGAAAGTGTTGCGACCAATTTCTGAGACCCTGTTTGACCAAATGCACCCGTCGGGAGGAAAGAAAAGGGAAAATGACCCCGTCTGGGATGGACCTTCTCGCGGAGCTTTTTGGTATAACCATAAATTGACGAAAACAGCAGCGGAACAGAGGGTTGACGAAGAAGAGAACCTGCAAACTATGTGGTTCTTTTTTAAAGACTTACGACCTTTAAATCAGAAAGAGCAGTATTTTATACTCGAACGCCAGAAACTGGAACGGGAAAGCCAGGAAAAACAAAAGCTTAGACGGCAATGTTTCGAAAAGAGTCTATTGGGGAAAACGTTTAGAATACTTAAAAAAATGGCTCCTTATTTTCGAGCTCCACGATACATCCCCAGTAACTCTATGTCGCGAGCTTTTAAACTTTATTTAGATAAAAAGAAAGGAAAATTGAAAAACAAACAAAAATTCCCCTTAAATCGAATTTTAACTAGAATTTTGGTTCTTAATTCTAATTTTAGAACAAGTTCAAAACGAAAGGGAGATTCAAAAGCTAGAAGAAACCTTTATTCCTATCCAAACCCATTTTTAGAAAAAATCCATAAAATACGTCGAAATCGTAACACGGTATATCACATCATGAATACCTACTATGAGGGTCGGAGCGGTTTCACACATGACGACATTCCGAAGATGCGAAAAAAATATCAAAAATACCGTAAGTTTCAGCTGAAACTACGGACAATCATGAAAGAAGTCCCTCGTTGGGGATACAACATCGATGATGAAAAAATAGATTATAGCGACTACACGATAAGAAATGACGATGTAGTAGCCGAAGACGTCTATTTGCGTACAAGAAAAGCCAAATTTAGGGTCTTTAGAACCAAAGTATGGAAATACTATGAGCGACATGATAAACGTGAACTGAAGCAATGGTATTTTTACCGTTACGCTAAGATCACGCATTTTCGTCGCAATATGGTCAAAGGTGCGGACCGCACCCAAAGGCGAAAAGTAACGATTTGTGGGTGGTATGAACACCGGGTCCAGTCGCCCCTGTTTTTGCCCAAACGAAGGAAAACACTGATACTCGTTCTGCTCACTTTAGATATATTCGAGCTTATGAAAAAATGTCTTAGATTTCTAAGCCAGGACTCCGACTCCCGGTTTCAAGTTAGAGTTAAGCGTATATCCGAAAGGATAAACCGAATTTGGAAGAAACTGTGGAACCTGCCAGATTATCAAAAGAGTGCTATAGAGGCTGCTATAGAAGCAGAAACCGAACTACACGGACTAAAGGAAAGCGACGAAGACAAAAAAAAACGCCAAGAACAAGGGGATGCCTTAGAAGAATTGCAGGAGCGCCGAGAGGCGAATGAGATCCGAGCCATTTGTATAGCGGAAACTTGGGAACTCCTTCAATCGGGTCATGCAGTAAGATCTCTCATACTATTAATCCAATCCTTTTTGAGGAAAAATGTCATCTTTCCTTTCTTGATAATAGCTAAAAATATGGCTCGTATACTCTTATTTCAAAGTCCCGAATTGTTTCAGGATTTCGCTGATTTAAAGAAGGAAACTCACACCTTGTGCGATTTTGGTGGTATTCCACTTGACGAGTCACAAGACCCAATAGGGTGGTTCACAGATGGTTGTCAGATAAGGATCCACTTTCCTTTTGAGTGGAAACCTTGGCGAGAAAGCGAGCAAAGCAAAGAGAGCAGTGTGGCAGAGGATTTTTATTTAACCGTTTTTGGAAGAATAACTAATCTTCCTTTTGGTACGGCTCGCGAGCCCTACCCGTTTTTTAAAACCTTGTTTGAAGAACTAAAGAAAAAAAAAGCTTCTCAAGAACTCAAAAACCTACTCACAAGTGTAATTAGAAAGTTGCAAAAGAAGGGTTTTTTGAAGTTTAAAAAGAGGGGGTTTCTTCGAAAACGTCTTTTAGCTTTTCAAAAAAAAAGCTTTGAAAAGGGCGTAAAAGTAAAAAAAAGAAAAAATGTGAAAAAAGGGCCACAATCTAAATTAACAAAAAAGAAAAAAGAAAGGAAAGTGGATAAAACAAGGGCAATAATAAATGAAATAGAAGGGGTTATAAAAGAAAAGAAAAAAAGACTTTTCATTATTCAAACAAGCATTAGTTCCACCCCAACAAGTTCTCATTCTAAAACCTCAGAAGGACTACGAAGGCTTTCTAAAATCTTAAAAAGAAGAAAGGCACGATTCATTCGTAAATCTAACATTTTTCGAAAATTGATCATTGAATGGATATACGTGAAAATACTTTTCAATTTGAAAAATCGATTTGATTTGAAAACGAGGTTTCTAGATGAAATGAATAAGAAAAGGACTTGTCTGAAAATGGTTGCGCAGTTTTTTTTTAAATTCAAAAAAAAAATAAAAAACAAAATGATTGACAAGAATCAAAAGAAAAGAAAAAAAAATCGCTTTATTTCAACTATAAAAAACCATTCTTTTAAGATGAGAAATAGTCAAGTGAGTAATAGTAAAAAAACCCTTGTTTTTGACTTATCCTCTCTGTCACAAGCATATGTCTTTTATAAATTATCGCAAACTGAAAAGTCTTCTTTGAGAGTATCTAAATTCCATAATTTGAGAAATTTTAGAGTTGGAATGAATCGATGGAAAGAATGGTTAAGAGGCCATTTTGACTACTATCTTTTATCCGAAATTCGATGGTCCAGATTAGAAGCACAAAAATGGCGAAATAAAATGAATCAATGTCGCACGGCTGAAAATCACAATTTAAAGAAGGGGGATTCATATGAAGTAGACGCATTGCCGATTAACCCACAAAAATTGAAATTTAAAAAACACCTCAGATATGATCTTTTAGCATATAGCTTCCTTAATGCTGAATATAAGAAGGATCCCTATGTCATAGCGCCATCCTTAGTAAGTAATAACCAGACCGCAATTTCACATCTTTACAACATACACAAAGACAGCCTTGTGAATCTGCTGACAAGTAATTATAAGCATTGGCGCGAGTCCAGGGAAAAGCATCGTTTGTTGGATATGCATATGGACGTGAATAGGACGGCGCTGCGTAGGCGGATGAATTATAATCAGATACTCTTTCATGTTGAAGATAAGAAAAAAGGATCTAAGGTGGTGGATAAGGTCGCTATTGATTCTTGGGTAACTGGCCAGAATAGGGTGCTCCCGGCCGGGTCGTTAACCGAGGACCGCGTAGGGTTCGCAGAGGGCGCAATGGTCTTCCTAGAAAGTGTACTGAAACAACTAAGAGAGCGGAGACGACCTTACCCCGAAAGCCTAGATGAATCGTTCAGACCTGAATGGCTGAAGTGGCCGCTGGAGCACCTCATCGGGTACATCCATAAAATGGGTGATATGCACCTATACTTTTTCTCTGTTTATGCCTTGTATTGGCCTGAGTTTTATGATAGGCATAGGCTAGCCAAGCTTGGCTGTCTTTTTCGGTATGAGAAGTGTTATGATAAAAGGCGTACCCCGATTTTGAAAAAACAAAAAAGCATGGCTAAACGAAAAAAAGCCCTGGCTGCTAGAAAAAAGAAAATGTCGGGGAAGGCCCAATCGATAAAGATTGCTCAACGAGAGTTTGACCTGAGTTTGATACTAGAACCGGAAGAAGTTGAAAAAATCGAAAAAAAAAACTTTTTTGATTGGATGGGGTTAAATAATGAAAACGAACTAGAAGAACTAATGGAACGCAATAATGATGAAAAGAAAAGTTCTTTCCTAGAATCTCGTTTTTTTCTCTTCCCAGAATTTATCCAACTTTATAATTTAATGAATCTTTATGCGAAAGCGGAGTGGACCACGCCGATTCATTCTTTTTTGCAAAATGGAAAGATACGTTCGCGCTCCTCTTACGCGGATTTAAAGGTTGAGGTTGACCCCTTCAACTGGTACATGTACGACAAAAAGGAATGGCCGGCGAAAGGAATACCACTTTGGGACTCGAACAAGGCCCGACGTCGTCGTCGACATCGCAGGGCGTTATTGAACCTAGGGAGAAAAGACCCTAGGAAGGAAACGACTTTGGACATTATGATAGATCCTACGGAGAGAGAAAGGGCTTATGCTGAGACGATATCCGAAATGAAGGCCGAAGAACAAAAGAAAATAGACGAAGAATACGAAGAAAAAAAGGAAAAAAGAAAAAAAGAACAAGAAGACAGGGGAAAGGCCTTTGACGAAACAAGCTACAGAAAAAAACACAAAAAAAGATTTGCTCGGGTGAGTACATTGAAACCGATCAAGTATTCAAGGTTCCGAAAGACGGCGCTGAAGGATCTAAAAAAGTCGAATTATTTCCGGTATCAATTGCACTATAGCCTACGGTATTTGATAGCCGACTTCCTGACTAATGTTACACGCACAAGCCAAGTCACGAATAAAGCAACAAACCCGAAGCTGCTGCTGGTTTTCATCAAGGATCTTGTAGAAATGAGTCAGTTTGGAATCATGGGAACTACTCAAAATCAACTTCCAACTTTGGAAGATATATTAAACATGGGGTATCTCGTTCTGAACCCCATTCGTACCTTTAAAAGATTGAGGTGGGAGCGAGTTACGTATGAAATCCTAGCCATTTCACTGATTCATAAGAATCAATTCCAAAGATTGGCCTACACTCCGGGTCCGGACAATAAAAGAGACCCTTGTCTGGAGATAGGTGTGAACAAAGTGAAGCAAACTACATATAAGGTCCGCAAGGGGCGCAAGGTAGTAGAATCGTTGAGAGTGCGAAGACTGAGAGTTAAGAGGTGGTGGGGACTGCGTGTGTCTTATGGGAAATTTGGGTGTCCTAGGTCTTTCTGGACCAAATTTGTTCGATATTTAGTTCACCCATTCGCAATCCCATTGAAAGCCAAAGCACGTGGAAAGAAAAAGAGAAAGCTGACTCCTTGGTCTTATGAGAGAGTCTTTGGTCTATTCCACTGGAACCCCGAAGTACGTCCAAAGAAAAAGAGAAAGCTGACTCCTTGGTCTTATGAGAGAGTCTTTGGTCAATTCCACGCAGACAAGATGAGGTTCTTTTATAAGATAGGTGTTTGCGGCAAGTTCAAGCGCGAATGCACAGCTATCCTTCTAAGCCTTATAACTGACCCTAAGCGTGCCAACGACAGAATCAAAAAGCTTATTCTTTTGGACGAGGGAGTGCCAGATACGCTTGTCGAAAAGGGTCTGCTTGTTCCTGAAAATCTTTTATCCCCCAGACGCCGCAGACAATTGAGAATTGTAAATGAACTAAATAAAAAAAAGAAAAAAAAGAAAAGAATCCCTCAAACGAAATTAACCCCCTACAACAAACTTCTTAAAGAAACTGGGCGTATGGATTTGAACCTACTATTGAGAGAACTAGACGAACGAGAAAAGAGACAACGAGAGGAACGACTAAATCTAGTTCAAAAGAAAGAAAAAGAACAAGACGAACTACGCAAAAAAGAAGAAGAAAGCAAAGAATTAAATAGAATCAAAAAAAAAATAATGAGATTAAGGTTTTTTCTTTGGCCGAATTATCGACTCGAAGACTTAGCTTGTATGAATCGCTATTGGTTTAATACTACTAATGGCAGCCGTTTCAGTATGTTAAGGATCCGAGTATATCCACGATTGAAAACCCGTTAAGATTCCTTTTTGACTAGAATACCCATACCATTATAATGTAATGGATTGTTTTACATTCCAGGTGTACCCATGAAAGATAGAAATGGCTCAACAAAAGAAAGAAGCTTTTGTTGAGCCATTCTTTGATTTTTATATTTTCATTTGAATATTCCCATTTTTTTTGTTTATCTTGTGTAAGTGGAGAAAGAAATAGACTCTTCTTTTGTTTTGTATCCCGAGCCGAATCCAATTTCAATTGGAATGAATTGTTGATTCATTTTTGATTTTCAAAAATGATAAGTTCATAACGAAATGAATATTTTATTATATAAAAAATGGATAAATTCAAAAAGAACTAGGATTATTATTACTGATCAGGCAAATTCATTTTTTAAAAAAAGAAAAGATAAGGAAACCTTGTTTTATGGTAAAAACTCCATTAATTTCAGTTATCTCGCAAGAAGAAAAAGAAAAGAATAGAGGGTCCGTTGAATTTCAAGTCTTTTGTTTTACCAAGAAAATAGACAAAATTTCTTCCCATTTGAAATTGCACAGAAAGGACTATTTATCTCAGAGAGGTCTACATAAAATTTTGGGAAAACGCGAGCGTCTGCTGTCTTATTTGTCAAAGAAAAATAAAGTACGTTATAAAGAATTAATAAATAGGTTGAATATTCGCGAGTCAAAAACTCGTTAAATTAGAAATGTTATTTTCAATTATTTGCTTTATTAGATTTTTGCATTTGGATGAATGTCTTTTCGTTTTCGGCAATTCATGAAAGAAAAAATCGAGGAAAAACTTATGACTATACCAGCTACAAGAAAAGACCTCATGATAGTCAATATGGGCCCTCACCACCCATCAATGCACGGTGTTCTTCGGCTCATCCTTACTCTAGATGGTGAAGATGTTATCGACTGTGAACCCGTATTGGGTTATTTACACAGAGGGATGGAAAAAATTGCGGAAAATCGAACTATTATACAATATCTGCCTTATGTAACACGTTGGGATTATTTGGCTACTATGTTCACAGAAGTAATAACTGTAAATGCCCCAGAGCAATTGGGAAATATTCAAGTACCTAAAAGGGCTGGCTATATCAGAACAATTATGCTGGAATTAAGTCGTATAGCTTCTCATCTATTATGGCTTGGACCCTTTATGGCCGATATTGGCGCACAAACCCCCTTTTTTTATATTTTCAGAGAAAGAGAATTAATATATGATCTGTTTGAAGCAGCCACCGGTATGAGAATGATGCATAATTATTTTCGTATCGGAGGAGTTGCAGCCGATCTACCTCATGGCTGGATAGAGAAATGCTTGGATTTCTGTAATTATTTTTTAACAGGACTTGCTGAATATGAAAAGCTTATTACGCGGAATCCTATTTTTTTAGAGCGAGTAGAGGGAATAGGCATTATTGGTAAAGAAGAAGCAATAAATTGGGGTTTATCAGGACCAATGCTACGAGCTTCCGGAATGCAATGGGATCTTCGTAAAATCGATAATTATGAATGTTACAAAAAATTCGATTGGGAGGTTCAGTGGCAAAAAGAAGGAGATTCATTAGCTCGCTATTTAGTCCGAATCGGTGAAATGAGGGAATCCATCAAAATGATTCAACAGGCTCTGGAAGGAATTCCGGGAGGTCCTTATGAGAATTTAGAAATTCGATGTTTTGATAGAGAAAGGTATCCAGAATGGGGCGGTTTTGAATATCGATTCATTAGTAAAAAACCTTCTCCGACTTTTGAATTGCCGAAACAAGAACTTTATGTGAGAGTTGAAGCCCCAAAAGGAGAATTGGGAGTTTTTCTGATAGGAGATCGGAGCAGCTTTCCTTGGAGATGGAAAATACGTCCACCGGGTTTTATGAATTTGCAAATTCTTCCTCAGTTAGTTAAAAGAATGAAATTGGCTGATATTATGACAATACTAGGTAGCATAGATATCATTATGGGAGAAGTTGATCGTTGAGATGATAATTGATACACCAGAAGTACAAGATATCAATTCTTTTTCCAGATTCGAATCCCTACAAGAGATATATGGGATCGTCTGGATGCTTGTCCCTATTTTGACCCTTGTAGTGGGAATCACAATAGGTGTATTAGTAATTGTGTGGTTAGAAAGAGAAATATCCGCGGGGATACAACAACGTATTGGGCCTGAATACGCCGGTCCTTTCGGAATTCTTCAAGCTCTAGCAGATGGGACAAAACTGCTTTTGAAAGAGAACCTTCTTCCATCTAGAGGGGATAGCCCTTTGTTCAGTATTGGCCCATCCATGGCAGTCATATCAATTCTTCTAAGTTATTCAGTAATTCCTTTTAGCTATCGCCTTGTTTTAGCTGATCTAAATGTTGGTGTTTTTTTATGGATTGCCATTTCAAGTATTGCTCCCATTGGACTTCTTATGTCAGGATATGGATCAAATAATAAATATTCCTTTTTAGGTGGTCTACGAGCTGCCGCTCAATCAATTAGTTATGAAATACCATTAACTCTATGTGTGTTGTCAATCTCTCTACGTGTGATTCGTTAAAACAGAAACCCGCATTCGGGTTGAGGAACTAAACCAGATAGTTAGATGAGTGAAAGAAAACAGCTTCTATTCTATAGTCTAAAATGAGAAATTGGCAGTAAAAAACGGAGTCTCATTTCCTATGTACAAGAGGTAAGCGGAAGTAAACATTAAGGGAAAGGGCCCTTGCCCCAAGATTGGTTGAGTAGTCATCCTGGCTTGAAGCGGGCTCAAAAGATCAACCGGATACGGTTTTCGTTACCCTTTCTGCCTATTCCCTCATATCTATTACCATAACAATACCAAATGGGGAGCTCCTTTAAAATGAGTGGATAGTTAGGAACACAAAAATACATAAAGGATTGGTAATTGAGATTTTGTAAATTGTCCAAAAGGACATTTTTACATAACATAAAAAGAAGAGTAATTGGGGGCTTTAAGTTGGTAGAAATGATCAAGCAGTACTCCTCGCAATTCCGACCTAGAGTATGCTCCGATCCACCGATTCAATAAATAACTATCAGGAACGAAATAATCCTTTATTCACTTTTTTGAAACCCCCCTTTAGAAAATCAAAATAAAAAAGACATGGAATTCGCCTCGTTAATCTAGACAATTGATTAAAAAAAGGTTATCATGCTTTCGAGTAAGCCGCTATGGTGAAATCGGTAGACACGCTGCTCTTAGGAAGCAGTGCTAAAGCATCTCGGTTCGAGTCCGAGTAGCGGCATAAGATTTTCTAAACGAGATCAAAGAGAAAGCATATTCTTCTAGTTTTGTTAATACTAATAAAAATGGGAATTCCCGATTCCCCTTCCCTTTTATTAGATTTTAATTGGAGGAACCCCGACCTTTTTTTTTGTATGATCTTTTTGACTTTAGAGCACATATTGACCCATATATCTTTTTCGGTTGTTTCAATTGTAATTACAATTCATTTGATGACCTTATTGGTCAATGAAATCGTAGGACTATATAATTCGTCAGAAAAGGGCATGATAGTGACTTTGTTCGGTATAACAGGATTATTAATAACTCGTTGGATTTATTCAGGGCATTTCCCATTAAGTAATTTAGATGAATCCCTAATCTTTCTTTCATGGAATTTCTCCCTTATTAATATGCTTCCGTATTTGAAAAACCTTAAAAATCCTTTAAGCGCAATAACCTTACCAAGCACTCTTTTTATCCAAGGCTTTGTTACTTCGGGTCTTTTCACTCAAACCCATCAGCCTAAAATATTAGTGCCCGCTCTCCAATCCCAGTGGTTAATGATGCACGTAAGTATGATGATATTGAGCTATGCATCTCTTTTGTGTGGATCATTATTATCAGTAGCTCTTCTAGTCATTACATTTCGAAAAAGTAGAAGGGTGGTTGGTAAAAGAAAGAAGTTATTAAATGTGTTATTTTCCAATAGCTTTTACATAAATGAAAGAGAAAAGATTTTACTAAACACTTCCTTTCCTTCTTCTGTAAATTATTACAGGTCTCACTTGCTTCAACAATTTGATTGTTGGAGTTATCGTATTATTAGTATAGGATTTCTATTTTTAACCATAGGGATTCTTTCGGGAGCAGTATGGGCTAATGAGGCATGGGGGTCATATTGGAGTTGGGACCCAAAGGAAACTTGGGCGTTTATTACTTGGACGATATTTGCGATTTATTTACATATTCGAGAAAAGAAAAACGCAGAAGGTGTAAATTCCGCAATTGTGGCTTCTATTGGCTTTCTTATAATTTGGATATGTTATTTCGGAATCAATATATTAGGAATAGGGTTACATAGTTATGGTTCATTTCCAATATCTTTATAATTGAATTGAAAGAAGTTTTTGAGAAATAGAAAAACAGATTGATTGTCCAAGCGGGCGGGCTTATATAAAGAGAAATATCAGAAAACGCCGTAAAAGCCGTTGAGAACCATTTGAATCAAGTTATGTGTAGTGATTCAAATGGTTTTCACAAGGGCCAAAGATGTCTGATTACAAATCCAATTTTCTTTTTGCTTCACTTGAAATTACGACAAAGATCCGCTTTTTTCATTGTCCAAGTCCAACAAAAAAGTTAATTTGCCATAGGATTTCTTTTTTTACTTTTTTGTTTTATTTGTGAAAGCTATCTCTAAAAAAAATTAGATACAATCAACTCAACCTTGTCAACCGATAATGAGAGAAGAAAATCGGGATAAAGACCCATACCTATTACGGGTAAAAGGATAGAAATCGAAATAAATAACTCTCGCGGACCAGAATCAAAAAAAGAGGAGTTTGGGGCATTCAAAAGCCTGTAACCATAGAACATCTGGCGTAACATAGATAGTGAATAAATCGGAGTTAATATCATTCCAATTGCAATTACAAAAGTAATTAATATTTTTGGCATTAAAAGAAATTTTTGGCTGGTTATTATTCCAAAAAAGACTATCAATTCTGCAACAAAACCACTCATGCCCGGTAATGCAAGGGAGGCCATCGATAAGATACTGAACATCGTAAATATTTTCGGAATGGCGACGGCCATTCCACCCATTTCGTCGAAAAAACCAAGACGTATTCTATCATAACTCGTGCCTGCCAAGAAAAAAAGCGCAGCACCAATAAATCCATGAGAGATTATTTGTAAAAGAGCTCCGCTGAGTCCCGCATCCGTTATAGAGCCAATTCCTATAATTATGAAACCCATATGAGATACAGAGGAGTAGGCTATTCTTTTTTTTAAATTACGTTGACCAAGAGATGTTGAAGCTGCATAAACTATTTGGATTGCACCTACTATAATCAAGTAGGGGGCAAATATAGAATGCGCATGGGGCAATAATTCCATATTGATCCGAACCAATCCATAAGCTCCCATTTTTAATAAGATTCCAGCTAGAAGCATACAAGTACTGTAATGAGCCTCTCCATGAGTGTCTGGTAACCATGTATGTAAGGGTATAATCGGTGATTTGACAGCAAAAGCAATAAGAAAGCCAATATAGAATATTATTTCTAGTGCCGCAGGATACGATCTATGAGCTGATATTTCAAAATTGAATGTTGGCTCGTTGGAACCGTATAACCCGATACCTATAACGCCTATTAATAGAAAGATGGAGCTTCCTGCAGTGTACAAAATAAACTTTGTAGCTGAATACAGGCGTTTCTTTCCCCCCCACATGGATAAAAGTAAATAAACCGGAATTAACTCTAGCTCCCACATGATGAAAAAAAGCAAAAGATCCTGAGAAGAAAATGATCCTATTTGACCGCTGTACATTGCTAACATCATGAAATGGAATAATCGGGAATCTCGAGTAACGGGCCAAGCCGCTAAAGTAGCCAAAGTGGTGATAAATCCCGTCAGTAAAATGGGTCCTAGGGAGAGTCCATCTATTCCCAATCTCCAGTCAAAATGAAAAAAAAAGATCCATTTATAATCCTCCACGAGTTGGATTAATGGATCGTCCAATTGGAAATGATAACAAAATGCATAGGACGTTAGAAGGAGTTCTAGTGAACATACGCACAAAGTATACCATTTAGTTACCTTATTTCCTCTATGAGGGAGAAAGAAAATGAAAGAACCCGCGGAGATCGGAAAAATAACAATTAGTGTTAACCAAGGAAAAGAATTCGTGGTAAAGACAAGATACACTTGGACCATAAAACCCATGCTCAAAAAGAGAATCTATTAGTCTCTATTCTCTTTATTTTTTCGAGTACGGGTTTTGTCGGTAAAAAACAAGAAAAATGTATTCAATTCAACTGGTATTTTCCAAAAGGTATTAATAAGCTAGACCCATACTTCGAGTTGTTTCATGCCATAAATAAACCCGAACACTTAAGAAATCTGTTGGACAGGCGGATTCACACCTCTTACACCCGACACAATCCTCTGTTCTTGGAGCGGAAGCAATTTGCTTAGCTTTACATCCGTCCCAAGGTATCATTTCTAATACATCCGTGGGACAGGCTCTAACACATTGAGTACACCCTATACATGTATCATAAATTTTTACTGAGTGTGACATGGGGTCTATCAATTTTGAAACGTCATAAATTTTCGATCTAGTCAATTCATTTTGAAATAACTCATATATTTCGCCACCAGATGAAGCAAGGATTTTGCAGAATTTTTCAACCTACTTTCTACTTTTGATATTAAAAAACGGCCAAGATACTTTGCTTTTATTTCCTCTGTTTTTGCAAATCGGATCTAGGTAACATATCATACATACCAACTTCGATTGGATGAATAATAGAATCTTACTTTTCTAATGAATACTACTTATTCAATAAATTCGATTGATTAATACGAATTGATTTTTTGTTACGATAAATTGACGAAAGAATAGCCGGTCCAATAGCTGCTTCAGCGGCTGCAATGGCTATAACAAAAATGGAGAAAATGTCACCTTTTAGTTGGCGACTATCAAAAAAATCAGAAAAGGTTACGAAATTGAGATTAACCCCATTCAGCATAAGTTCAAGAGACATAAGAGCCCGAATCATATTCCGACTCGTGATCAATCCATAGATACCAATAGAAAATAAAAAAGAACTCAAAACAAGGACATGTTCAAGTATCATTGAAGAGCTCCTTATCAATTTGAATTCATTTCAATAGCAACAAGAATGCAAGGGATTCGATTCATTTTAATGCTACTAAAAACAAGTATGAAACAAAGGCAAGATGTCGAAAAATCGATTTTACATTTTATATATTAATAAAGAGTCTTCAAGCAGAATTCAAAGAAGATAGGTATGATAAAACAGAAGACGATTTCACTTCCATTTTTTTTCCAGTTAGAAATGAAAAGGTTTTTTTACTGACGAGCCACAGCAATTGCACCTAGCAAAGCAACTAAAAGAATTATAGAAATGAGTTCAAATGGAAGAAAAAAATCTGTTGATAAATGAATTCCAAGTTGTTGACTATTACTTATCAAATCTTTCTCTATAATCTGGTTTGATCTTGTAGTCCAAAGAATCCCATACCATGCTGTATCTAGAATAGTAGTAATTAGTGAAAGAAAAAGAATTGTACAAATTAGTGAAGTAAGCCCATCCCCAACAGTCCAAAGATGAAAATCTTTGTAATATTCTGAACCATTCATGAACATCACAGCAAATATTATTAAAACATTGATAGCTCCTACATAAATAAGGAGCTGTGCAGCCGCTACAAAATAGGAGTTTGATAGAATATAAAATAAAGATATACAAATAAAAACAAATCCCAAAGAAAAGGCAGAATAAATTGGGTTGGTAAGTAATACGACCCCTAGACCCCCTAATATAAGATCTGATCCCAGAAAAACTAAAAGAAAATCGTGTATTGGTCCGGGTAAATCCATTCTATGTAAGAAATAAATCGAAATATTTTTCATGACCTTATTGACCCCACCAGGAAAACTTTTACCAACCCACTTGTATTCAATTAGAATCTTAATGAGTGTGAATTGCCCTAGGTCGAATTATTCGACAACCCCCCACTCTTTATTTCCAATAAAGAAAGGGGATGTTAAGAAACTTGAAATACAAATGAAGCCGGGGTTCTCACTAACCAATCAAGAGTTCGAGTTTGTCCTTATTGAACAAGAAAAAAAGATCAGATTCTTTATTCTTTTAAGCGAAAGACGAACTTTATTAATTGGAAATTTTTCTTTAATTAAGAGGTTTACCCGCTTTTGATTTTAGGTGAATTCAAAATGGTTCGGATTGTATAATCCTCAATTACTGGCATTGGTAAACGACCCAGAGCAGTTTGATTATAATTCAATTCGTGACGATCATAGGTTGAAAGTTCATATTCTTCGGTCATCGATAAACAATTTGTTGGACAATACTCAACACAATTACCACAAAATATACAAATTCCAAAATCAATACTGTAATTAAGTAAGCGTTTCTTTCGAATATCAGTTTCAAATTGCCAATCAACAACAGGTAGATCTATAGGGCATACACGAACACATACTTCGCACGCAATGCATTTATCGAATTCAAAATGAATTCGACCGCGAAAACGTTCCGATGTAATTAATTTTTCATAGGGATATTGAATAGTTACAGGGAAACGATTTGCGTGGGATAAGGTAATCATCAAACTTTGACCAATGTACCTTGCGGCTCGTACTGTTTGTTGACCATAATTCATGAATCCAGTTACCATAGGGAACATATGGCGAATCTCTCTGAATAATTTTACCTTTCTTTCTCTTGTGTAAGACATACCGTGAAGATAGAATATCCTAGTCCTTTTTTATTTCCCTTACAGCGAAAGGAGTTGAGAAGAAGTTGTTAATAATAGATTACCGAGAGAAATAGGTAAAAGAAATTTCCACCCAAGATTTAAGAGTTGGTCCATTCTTAGCCTAGGTAAAGTCCATCTTGTTGTGATGGAAATAAACAAGAAAAAAAAAGTTTTAGCTAATGTAATAAAAAGTTCGATTGTTGTTCTAAAGATTGCACCAGCATTATTTATTTCAAATAATGGAGGAAAGTCTATGTATGGAATAGAGAGATTCCAACCGCCTAAATAAAGAATTGTTACAAATAAAGAAGAAACTAATAAATTGAAATAGGAAGTAAGGTAAAATAAAGCAAACTTTATACCTGAATATTCGGTTTGATAGCCGGCTACTAATTCTTCCTCTGCTTCTGGTAAATCAAAGGGTAATCTTTCGCATTCGGCTAGGGAAGAAATTAGAAAAATAAGAAACCCTATAGGTTGACGCCACAAATTCCACCCCCAAAAACCATATTTTGACTGCGCCTGAATTATATCGACTGTACTTGAACTATTAGAAAATCCTAGTCGGCAAAATCATCACTATTCCCATCGCTATTACAGAACCGTACGTGAGACTTTTTTTACCTCATACGGCTCCTCTAGGGCCTTAAATAAATTGAAGGACCAATTCGTTTTATCTGGCTCTATTTGAAGGATAGATAAAGTTCTTAAAAATAGATTGGAAGGTCCCGAATTAGACCAAAGGAATTCTGTCTACTAAAAACGAAAATAGAAAAGAAAGAATAAAAGGGAAAAGTACTTCTGAATTGATCTCATCCTTTAATCTTCCCTTTTTGTTTTTTCTTGAGTAATAGCTTAATCCTTCAATAAAATACCCCGTATGAAGATATACAGAAATATTGCGACCCGGGGTTTTCGATTTCGAAAAGGCTTTTACATTCTTTTAGTAAAGTTCTTGAATAATGGTACGAGTTCTATCTCCCTAAAACTAGAATTTCAATGGAAAGCTCAAAAAGATACTTTTTTCTTTCTATTGAAACTTCTTATGATTCTAGTCTTTCTGTTTTTTCCTTCCTATTCTTCTTTCTAAAGGGGGGTTTCAAAAAAGTGAATAAAGGATTATTTCGTTCCTGATAGTTATTTATTGAATCGGTGGATCGGAGCATACTCTAGGTCGGAATTGCGAGGAGTACTGCTTGATCATTTCTACCAACTTAAAGCCCCCAATTACTCTTCTTTTTATGTTATGTAAAAATGTCCTTTTGGACAATTTACAAAATCTCAATTACCAATCCTTTATGTATTTTTGTGTTCCTAACTATCCACTCATTTTAAAGGAGCTCCCCATTTGGTATTGTTATGGTAATAGATATGAGGGAATAGGCAGAAAGGGTAACGAAAACCGTATCCGGTTGATCTTTTGAGCCCGCTTCAAGCCAGGATGACTACTCAACCAATCTTGGGGCAAGGGCCCTTTCCCTTAATGTTTACTTCCGCTTACCTCTTGTACATAGGAAATGAGACTCCGTTTTTTACTGCCAATTTCTCATTTTAGACTATAGAATAGAAGCTGTTTTCTTTCACTCATCTAACTATCTGGTTTAGTTCCTCAACCCGAATGCGGGTTTCTGTTTTAACGAATCACACGTAGAGAGATTGACAACACACATAGAGTTAATGGTATTTCATAACTAATTGATTGAGCGGCAGCTCGTAGACCACCTAAAAAGGAATATTTATTATTTGATCCATATCCTGACATAAGAAGTCCAATGGGAGCAATACTTGAAATGGCAATCCATAAAAAAACACCAACATTTAGATCAGCTAAAACAAGGCGATAGCTAAAAGGAATTACTGAATAACTTAGAAGAATTGATATGACTGCCATGGATGGGCCAATACTGAACAAAGGGCTATCCCCTCTAGATGGAAGAAGGTTCTCTTTCAAAAGCAGTTTTGTCCCATCTGCTAGAGCTTGAAGAATTCCGAAAGGACCGGCGTATTCAGGCCCAATACGTTGTTGTATCCCCGCGGATATTTCTCTTTCTAACCACACAATTACTAATACACCTATTGTGATTCCCACTACAAGGGTCAAAATAGGGACAAGCATCCAGACGATCCCATATATCTCTTGTAGGGATTCGAATCTGGAAAAAGAATTGATATCTTGTACTTCTGGTGTATCAATTATCATCTCAACGATCAACTTCTCCCATAATGATATCTATGCTACCTAGTATTGTCATAATATCAGCCAATTTCATTCTTTTAACTAACTGAGGAAGAATTTGCAAATTCATAAAACCCGGTGGACGTATTTTCCATCTCCAAGGAAAGCTGCTCCGATCTCCTATCAGAAAAACTCCCAATTCTCCTTTTGGGGCTTCAACTCTCACATAAAGTTCTTGTTTCGGCAATTCAAAAGTCGGAGAAGGTTTTTTACTAATGAATCGATATTCAAAACCGCCCCATTCTGGATACCTTTCTCTATCAAAACATCGAATTTCTAAATTCTCATAAGGACCTCCCGGAATTCCTTCCAGAGCCTGTTGAATCATTTTGATGGATTCCCTCATTTCACCGATTCGGACTAAATAGCGAGCTAATGAATCTCCTTCTTTTTGCCACTGAACCTCCCAATCGAATTTTTTGTAACATTCATAATTATCGATTTTACGAAGATCCCATTGCATTCCGGAAGCTCGTAGCATTGGTCCTGATAAACCCCAATTTATTGCTTCTTCTTTACCAATAATGCCTATTCCCTCTACTCGCTCTAAAAAAATAGGATTCCGCGTAATAAGCTTTTCATATTCAGCAAGTCCTGTTAAAAAATAATTACAGAAATCCAAGCATTTCTCTATCCAGCCATGAGGTAGATCGGCTGCAACTCCTCCGATACGAAAATAATTATGCATCATTCTCATACCGGTGGCTGCTTCAAACAGATCATATATTAATTCTCTTTCTCTGAAAATATAAAAAAAGGGGGTTTGTGCGCCAATATCGGCCATAAAGGGTCCAAGCCATAATAGATGAGAAGCTATACGACTTAATTCCAGCATAATTGTTCTGATATAGCCAGCCCTTTTAGGTACTTGAATATTTCCCAATTGCTCTGGGGCATTTACAGTTATTACTTCTGTGAACATAGTAGCCAAATAATCCCAACGTGTTACATAAGGCAGATATTGTATAATAGTTCGATTTTCCGCAATTTTTTCCATCCCTCTGTGTAAATAACCCAATACGGGTTCACAGTCGATAACATCTTCACCATCTAGAGTAAGGATGAGCCGAAGAACACCGTGCATTGATGGGTGGTGAGGGCCCATATTGACTATCATGAGGTCTTTTCTTGTAGCTGGTATAGTCATAAGTTTTTCCTCGATTTTTTCTTTCATGAATTGCCGAAAACGAAAAGACATTCATCCAAATGCAAAAATCTAATAAAGCAAATAATTGAAAATAACATTTCTAATTTAACGAGTTTTTGACTCGCGAATATTCAACCTATTTATTAATTCTTTATAACGTACTTTATTTTTCTTTGACAAATAAGACAGCAGACGCTCGCGTTTTCCCAAAATTTTATGTAGACCTCTCTGAGATAAATAGTCCTTTCTGTGCAATTTCAAATGGGAAGAAATTTTGTCTATTTTCTTGGTAAAACAAAAGACTTGAAATTCAACGGACCCTCTATTCTTTTCTTTTTCTTCTTGCGAGATAACTGAAATTAATGGAGTTTTTACCATAAAACAAGGTTTCCTTATCTTTTCTTTTTTTAAAAAATGAATTTGCCTGATCAGTAATAATAATCCTAGTTCTTTTTGAATTTATCCATTTTTTATATAATAAAATATTCATTTCGTTATGAACTTATCATTTTTGAAAATCAAAAATGAATCAACAATTCATTCCAATTGAAATTGGATTCGGCTCGGGATACAAAACAAAAGAAGAGTCTATTTCTTTCTCCACTTACACAAGATAAACAAAAAAAATGGGAATATTCAAATGAAAATATAAAAATCAAAGAATGGCTCAACAAAAGCTTCTTTCTTTTGTTGAGCCATTTCTATCTTTCATGGGTACACCTGGAATGTAAAACAATCCATTACATTATAATGGTATGGGTATTCTAGTCAAAAAGGAATCTTAACGGGTTTTCAATCGTGGATATACTCGGATCCTTAACATACTGAAACGGCTGCCATTAGTAGTATTAAACCAATAGCGATTCATACAAGCTAAGTCTTCGAGTCGATAATTCGGCCAAAGAAAAAACCTTAATCTCATTATTTTTTTTTTGATTCTATTTAATTCTTTGCTTTCTTCTTCTTTTTTGCGTAGTTCGTCTTGTTCTTTTTCTTTCTTTTGAACTAGATTTAGTCGTTCCTCTCGTTGTCTCTTTTCTCGTTCGTCTAGTTCTCTCAATAGTAGGTTCAAATCCATACGCCCAGTTTCTTTAAGAAGTTTGTTGTAGGGGGTTAATTTCGTTTGAGGGATTCTTTTCTTTTTTTTCTTTTTTTTATTTAGTTCATTTACAATTCTCAATTGTCTGCGGCGTCTGGGGGATAAAAGATTTTCAGGAACAAGCAGACCCTTTTCGACAAGCGTATCTGGCACTCCCTCGTCCAAAAGAATAAGCTTTTTGATTCTGTCGTTGGCACGCTTAGGGTCAGTTATAAGGCTTAGAAGGATAGCTGTGCATTCGCGCTTGAACTTGCCGCAAACACCTATCTTATAAAAGAACCTCATCTTGTCTGCGTGGAATTGACCAAAGACTCTCTCATAAGACCAAGGAGTCAGCTTTCTCTTTTTCTTTGGACGTACTTCGGGGTTCCAGTGGAATAGACCAAAGACTCTCTCATAAGACCAAGGAGTCAGCTTTCTCTTTTTCTTTCCACGTGCTTTGGCTTTCAATGGGATTGCGAATGGGTGAACTAAATATCGAACAAATTTGGTCCAGAAAGACCTAGGACACCCAAATTTCCCATAAGACACACGCAGTCCCCACCACCTCTTAACTCTCAGTCTTCGCACTCTCAACGATTCTACTACCTTGCGCCCCTTGCGGACCTTATATGTAGTTTGCTTCACTTTGTTCACACCTATCTCCAGACAAGGGTCTCTTTTATTGTCCGGACCCGGAGTGTAGGCCAATCTTTGGAATTGATTCTTATGAATCAGTGAAATGGCTAGGATTTCATACGTAACTCGCTCCCACCTCAATCTTTTAAAGGTACGAATGGGGTTCAGAACGAGATACCCCATGTTTAATATATCTTCCAAAGTTGGAAGTTGATTTTGAGTAGTTCCCATGATTCCAAACTGACTCATTTCTACAAGATCCTTGATGAAAACCAGCAGCAGCTTCGGGTTTGTTGCTTTATTCGTGACTTGGCTTGTGCGTGTAACATTAGTCAGGAAGTCGGCTATCAAATACCGTAGGCTATAGTGCAATTGATACCGGAAATAATTCGACTTTTTTAGATCCTTCAGCGCCGTCTTTCGGAACCTTGAATACTTGATCGGTTTCAATGTACTCACCCGAGCAAATCTTTTTTTGTGTTTTTTTCTGTAGCTTGTTTCGTCAAAGGCCTTTCCCCTGTCTTCTTGTTCTTTTTTTCTTTTTTCCTTTTTTTCTTCGTATTCTTCGTCTATTTTCTTTTGTTCTTCGGCCTTCATTTCGGATATCGTCTCAGCATAAGCCCTTTCTCTCTCCGTAGGATCTATCATAATGTCCAAAGTCGTTTCCTTCCTAGGGTCTTTTCTCCCTAGGTTCAATAACGCCCTGCGATGTCGACGACGACGTCGGGCCTTGTTCGAGTCCCAAAGTGGTATTCCTTTCGCCGGCCATTCCTTTTTGTCGTACATGTACCAGTTGAAGGGGTCAACCTCAACCTTTAAATCCGCGTAAGAGGAGCGCGAACGTATCTTTCCATTTTGCAAAAAAGAATGAATCGGCGTGGTCCACTCCGCTTTCGCATAAAGATTCATTAAATTATAAAGTTGGATAAATTCTGGGAAGAGAAAAAAACGAGATTCTAGGAAAGAACTTTTCTTTTCATCATTATTGCGTTCCATTAGTTCTTCTAGTTCGTTTTCATTATTTAACCCCATCCAATCAAAAAAGTTTTTTTTTTCGATTTTTTCAACTTCTTCCGGTTCTAGTATCAAACTCAGGTCAAACTCTCGTTGAGCAATCTTTATCGATTGGGCCTTCCCCGACATTTTCTTTTTTCTAGCAGCCAGGGCTTTTTTTCGTTTAGCCATGCTTTTTTGTTTTTTCAAAATCGGGGTACGCCTTTTATCATAACACTTCTCATACCGAAAAAGACAGCCAAGCTTGGCTAGCCTATGCCTATCATAAAACTCAGGCCAATACAAGGCATAAACAGAGAAAAAGTATAGGTGCATATCACCCATTTTATGGATGTACCCGATGAGGTGCTCCAGCGGCCACTTCAGCCATTCAGGTCTGAACGATTCATCTAGGCTTTCGGGGTAAGGTCGTCTCCGCTCTCTTAGTTGTTTCAGTACACTTTCTAGGAAGACCATTGCGCCCTCTGCGAACCCTACGCGGTCCTCGGTTAACGACCCGGCCGGGAGCACCCTATTCTGGCCAGTTACCCAAGAATCAATAGCGACCTTATCCACCACCTTAGATCCTTTTTTCTTATCTTCAACATGAAAGAGTATCTGATTATAATTCATCCGCCTACGCAGCGCCGTCCTATTCACGTCCATATGCATATCCAACAAACGATGCTTTTCCCTGGACTCGCGCCAATGCTTATAATTACTTGTCAGCAGATTCACAAGGCTGTCTTTGTGTATGTTGTAAAGATGTGAAATTGCGGTCTGGTTATTACTTACTAAGGATGGCGCTATGACATAGGGATCCTTCTTATATTCAGCATTAAGGAAGCTATATGCTAAAAGATCATATCTGAGGTGTTTTTTAAATTTCAATTTTTGTGGGTTAATCGGCAATGCGTCTACTTCATATGAATCCCCCTTCTTTAAATTGTGATTTTCAGCCGTGCGACATTGATTCATTTTATTTCGCCATTTTTGTGCTTCTAATCTGGACCATCGAATTTCGGATAAAAGATAGTAGTCAAAATGGCCTCTTAACCATTCTTTCCATCGATTCATTCCAACTCTAAAATTTCTCAAATTATGGAATTTAGATACTCTCAAAGAAGACTTTTCAGTTTGCGATAATTTATAAAAGACATATGCTTGTGACAGAGAGGATAAGTCAAAAACAAGGGTTTTTTTACTATTACTCACTTGACTATTTCTCATCTTAAAAGAATGGTTTTTTATAGTTGAAATAAAGCGATTTTTTTTTCTTTTCTTTTGATTCTTGTCAATCATTTTGTTTTTTATTTTTTTTTTGAATTTAAAAAAAAACTGCGCAACCATTTTCAGACAAGTCCTTTTCTTATTCATTTCATCTAGAAACCTCGTTTTCAAATCAAATCGATTTTTCAAATTGAAAAGTATTTTCACGTATATCCATTCAATGATCAATTTTCGAAAAATGTTAGATTTACGAATGAATCGTGCCTTTCTTCTTTTTAAGATTTTAGAAAGCCTTCGTAGTCCTTCTGAGGTTTTAGAATGAGAACTTGTTGGGGTGGAACTAATGCTTGTTTGAATAATGAAAAGTCTTTTTTTCTTTTCTTTTATAACCCCTTCTATTTCATTTATTATTGCCCTTGTTTTATCCACTTTCCTTTCTTTTTTCTTTTTTGTTAATTTAGATTGTGGCCCTTTTTTCACATTTTTTCTTTTTTTTACTTTTACGCCCTTTTCAAAGCTTTTTTTTTGAAAAGCTAAAAGACGTTTTCGAAGAAACCCCCTCTTTTTAAACTTCAAAAAACCCTTCTTTTGCAACTTTCTAATTACACTTGTGAGTAGGTTTTTGAGTTCTTGAGAAGCTTTTTTTTTCTTTAGTTCTTCAAACAAGGTTTTAAAAAACGGGTAGGGCTCGCGAGCCGTACCAAAAGGAAGATTAGTTATTCTTCCAAAAACGGTTAAATAAAAATCCTCTGCCACACTGCTCTCTTTGCTTTGCTCGCTTTCTCGCCAAGGTTTCCACTCAAAAGGAAAGTGGATCCTTATCTGACAACCATCTGTGAACCACCCTATTGGGTCTTGTGACTCGTCAAGTGGAATACCACCAAAATCGCACAAGGTGTGAGTTTCCTTCTTTAAATCAGCGAAATCCTGAAACAATTCGGGACTTTGAAATAAGAGTATACGAGCCATATTTTTAGCTATTATCAAGAAAGGAAAGATGACATTTTTCCTCAAAAAGGATTGGATTAATAGTATGAGAGATCTTACTGCATGACCCGATTGAAGGAGTTCCCAAGTTTCCGCTATACAAATGGCTCGGATCTCATTCGCCTCTCGGCGCTCCTGCAATTCTTCTAAGGCATCCCCTTGTTCTTGGCGTTTTTTTTTGTCTTCGTCGCTTTCCTTTAGTCCGTGTAGTTCGGTTTCTGCTTCTATAGCAGCCTCTATAGCACTCTTTTGATAATCTGGCAGGTTCCACAGTTTCTTCCAAATTCGGTTTATCCTTTCGGATATACGCTTAACTCTAACTTGAAACCGGGAGTCGGAGTCCTGGCTTAGAAATCTAAGACATTTTTTCATAAGCTCGAATATATCTAAAGTGAGCAGAACGAGTATCAGTGTTTTCCTTCGTTTGGGCAAAAACAGGGGCGACTGGACCCGGTGTTCATACCACCCACAAATCGTTACTTTTCGCCTTTGGGTGCGGTCCGCACCTTTGACCATATTGCGACGAAAATGCGTGATCTTAGCGTAACGGTAAAAATACCATTGCTTCAGTTCACGTTTATCATGTCGCTCATAGTATTTCCATACTTTGGTTCTAAAGACCCTAAATTTGGCTTTTCTTGTACGCAAATAGACGTCTTCGGCTACTACATCGTCATTTCTTATCGTGTAGTCGCTATAATCTATTTTTTCATCATCGATGTTGTATCCCCAACGAGGGACTTCTTTCATGATTGTCCGTAGTTTCAGCTGAAACTTACGGTATTTTTGATATTTTTTTCGCATCTTCGGAATGTCGTCATGTGTGAAACCGCTCCGACCCTCATAGTAGGTATTCATGATGTGATATACCGTGTTACGATTTCGACGTATTTTATGGATTTTTTCTAAAAATGGGTTTGGATAGGAATAAAGGTTTCTTCTAGCTTTTGAATCTCCCTTTCGTTTTGAACTTGTTCTAAAATTAGAATTAAGAACCAAAATTCTAGTTAAAATTCGATTTAAGGGGAATTTTTGTTTGTTTTTCAATTTTCCTTTCTTTTTATCTAAATAAAGTTTAAAAGCTCGCGACATAGAGTTACTGGGGATGTATCGTGGAGCTCGAAAATAAGGAGCCATTTTTTTAAGTATTCTAAACGTTTTCCCCAATAGACTCTTTTCGAAACATTGCCGTCTAAGCTTTTGTTTTTCCTGGCTTTCCCGTTCCAGTTTCTGGCGTTCGAGTATAAAATACTGCTCTTTCTGATTTAAAGGTCGTAAGTCTTTAAAAAAGAACCACATAGTTTGCAGGTTCTCTTCTTCGTCAACCCTCTGTTCCGCTGCTGTTTTCGTCAATTTATGGTTATACCAAAAAGCTCCGCGAGAAGGTCCATCCCAGACGGGGTCATTTTCCCTTTTCTTTCCTCCCGACGGGTGCATTTGGTCAAACAGGGTCTCAGAAATTGGTCGCAACACTTTCGGAATGTACTTGAATTGAAAGAGCTTTCTCCGTATGTCCAATACATCCCTAAAAGGAGATCCGCTTTTTAGCTTCTTGACTCTTTTTCTTAATTCCTTGTTGAGACTGGCCTTTTTCTTTGCATTTCGTAAAACCCAAGGGGTGTAAAATCTATCCCTATCGGGGAGTAGCTTTTTTTTTCTAAACAAAGAAAGTTTTCCTTCAAGCATTTGATAAAAAGTGATTAAAGAAAGTGGATATGTGAAAGAGGTCCGCTCTTTTCCATCGCTTAGACATTTATAAAAACCAAATTGTGAAAATCCCCCCCTTTTGACACTATATTCGTAGAAAGAAGTTTTGATGTAGCGGTAAGGTAGAACCCACCTATTAGGGTTGAAAAAGAAATGGGAAAAACCGCGGAAAAGGGCGCTAAAAACCAAATTGTGATTGAACAAAAAGCACTTAAGGAACTTCAAATGGGGAATATACACGGAAAATAAATTGAAAAAGGAGAGGTAAAAAGGTTTGACCACGAAAAAAAAGGGAGAAAAAAGGGGCTCGATTCGCTTAAAAAAGCGACTAGAAGACGAAAACAAGTCGAAAAGGTAACCAGAATAGAATTTCAACCGGTGGAAAAGGTAACCATAAAAGGAAAAGGACTCGAAAAAGCAATCCGAAAAGAAAGTATAAAGGGTAGTTTCAAATCCTTTTTCTTCATCCAGATGCGAATCCCAAATTTCTTGATTCTCTTCCTCGTCGAGTTCGTTGCTGTCCGCTTTTTCCCTTTCTTCGAGCTCATCCATATCCGAATCCCAAATTTCTTGATTCCTTTCCTCTTCGTCGCTGTCCCCTGTTTCTCTTTCTTTTCGGGTACTCTTTTTCGCAATTAAAGCCCCTTTTTTTTCAGCTGCCTTAGGGTCTTTCTTTTGTTCTTCTTCGAAGTCCTCTAATGGATAGAATCCACTTTCGACCTCTCTTTGCACTTGTTCTTCTTCCTCTAGGCGAGACATCCTTTCTAGCTCCACTGCATTAGGCACGGATGAACGGTGCGGAACAAAAGGTATGGGGGATTTTCCCAACAAATACAGGGCAGCAATCAAGAGAATCGTAGCTAAGATTTGAATCATTTCATCGATTGTTTGTGCCTCACGATAGATACCGGGTTTCATAACAGGATCTGGTTTATATTCAAAGATTTTGGCTATAGATAGCTTCCTGGATCTGATCTTCTTGATCTTATCTTGAAGGTACAGTTGATGAGTTAGAATCAGAAAAGCCGAATAGTTTTTCTGCATCCATAATGAGAAAAATTCCACCCATTTTATACAAATCAAATGACCGAAGAACCAAACAAAAAAAGTAGTAGATAGATAGATCATTTTATATCTACACTGGAACAAATAAGCGATGATCATTCGAGAGAACACCGCATTTGGAAAAAAGGTATAATTCAGTAACCGATAACTGAAACCATAAAAAAAGGCGAGGGTCTGATCTCGCTGTGGAGTTGACAAGGACTTCGGCAGATAAATATCGAGGTGATGATTCGTCCAGAAAAAGTGGTACAACATAAGAAAAAGAGCGAGTATGATTTTTATATAAAAATTGCTCAAGGTATTGTAAAAAGGTAGGTAAAAAATTAATAAATATCCAAACAAGTGCCCTAGAGTAAACCCATAGCTGAGTGCTCTCGCCTTACCAGTCCCCTCCTCCTCTTGACAGATCCAATATCGGATAAGAAAGAGGTAGCTTGTGAGTTTGGAAAAGGTGAGTAAGGATCCATAAAACAAACCGAAAATCAAGGCAGACCTTATATCAAGACGTCGAATAGTCATACGATCTCTCCTGCCCTCTTTGGGCTATCTTAAGTTTTACGGGAGCTTCCCTCCCGATTTATTCAAACATTCCTGGAAAGGGGAAATATCTTATTTAAGACAGACCCCCCCCCCCCCCCCTCTTTGTTGATTTTCAAAGGCGGCTTTATGGGGAAAAAAGAATCCCCATCCATTTTTAGGATTCTTTTTTTTTCTTATTAGAAGTTGGCCTAGAAAAAAAACCAGGCGGCCTATAAAAAAAATCCGCGGGCATAGAAAAAAAACCAAAAAAATTTTTTGAATTCCCGGTAGAAAGGGATTTCCCTAATGAAAAAGCTTTCAACGCCGCCCAATGCCCTTTTCCTTTCCAGATATTTTTCCGAATTCGCTTTTTTGAACTAGAAATACGTTTTTTGGGAACTGTCATTTTGAAATTAAAAAAGGTTCTTCATTGCTATCTTGAGATGTCAATGACATCTCTTGAATATACAATCTTCCTGTCTCAATTGCAAGCCCCAAATCTATTTATCTATTTTATTTATTAGCTTCTTTCTATATGGATACCTCACTGCTATAGTGATCTGTTGAAAAACGCTAATCCTCTTCGTTTCAGTTTCGATATTTGAAAAGCATTATAGCAATATTTAGAATACTGAATACTTAAGAGTTAATAATATAAAAAGTTAAGGGATCCTTTTCATTCAAAAGAGACAAGGGCGGGTGAATTAGAAAAAATGAATTAAGAATTTTTTTATTGATTTTTTATGGAACATATATCTCAATATTCATGGATTATGCCGTTCATTCCACTTCCCGTTCCTATGTTAATAGGAGTTGGACTTCTACTTTTTCCAACGACAACAAAACATCTTCGGCGTATATGGGCCTTTCCTACTCTTTTTTGCTTAGGTCTAGTTATGCTTCTTTCGGCCTATTTATTTATTCAACAAATAAATCAAAGTTATATCTATCAATATGTCTGGTCTTGGACCATCAATAATGATTTTTCTTTAGAGTTTGGTCATTTGGTAGATCCACTTACTTCTATCATGTCAATTTTAATTACTACGGTTGGGATTACGGTTCTTATTTATAGTGAGAAATATATGTTTCATGATCAAGGATATTTAAGATTTTTTTCTTATATGACCCTTTTTAATGTTTCAATGTTGGGATTAGTCACTAGTTCCAATTTGATACAAATTTATATTTGTTGGGAATTCGTTGGAATGTTTTCTTACCTATTAATAGGCTTTTGGTTTACACGACCGGTTGCCGCGAATGCCTGTCAAAAAGCATTTGTAACTAATCGTGTAGGGGATTTCAGTTTATTATTAGGAATTCTGGGTCTTTATTGGATAACGGGAAGTTTTGAATTTCGAGATTTGTTCGAAATCTTTGAACACTTGGTTCATAATAATGAAATTCCTTTTTTCTTTTTGACTCTGTGTGCCTTCTTATTATTTGGGGGCGCACTTGCTAAATCCGCGCAATTTCCCCTTCATGTATGGTTACCTGATGCCATGGAAGGACCTACTCCAATCTCAGCTCTTATCCATGCTGCTACTATGGTAGCCGCAGGAATTTTTCTTGTAGCTCGTCTTCTTCCTCTTTTCATAGTCATGCCTTACATACTGCATCTAATATCTTTCATAGGTATAATCACAGTCTTTTTAGGAGCTACTTTAGCTCTTTCTCAAAAGGATATAAAAAGGGGCTTAGCTTATTCTACAATGTCTCAATTGGGTTATATGATGTTAGCTCTAGGCATGGGGTCTTATCGAGCCGCTTTATTTCATTTGATTACTCATGCTTATTCGAAAGCATTGCTCTTTTTAGGAGCTGGATCCATAATTCACTCAATGGAAGCTTTTGTTGGTTATTCTCCAGAAAAAAGTCAGAATATGGTTCTTATGGGCGGTTTAATAAAACATATGCCAATTACAAAAACTTCCTTTTTATTAGGTACACTTTCTCTTTGTGGTATTCCCCCTCTTTCTTGTTTTTGGTCCAAAGATTCAATTCTTAATGATAGTTGGTTGTATTCACCGATTTTCGCAATAATCGCTTGTTCCACTACAGGATTCACTGCATTTTATATGTTTCGGATCTATTTACTTACTTTTGAAGGACACTTAAACGTTCATTTTAGAAATTATAGTGGAAAAAGAAGTAATTCCTTCTATTCAATATCTTTATGGGGTAACGAAGGACCAAAAACGCTTCAAAAAAAAAGGGGTTTCAAAACTTTTTTAACAATGAATAATCAAAAAGGGGTAACGTTTTTTTGTAAGAAAATAGATCGAATTGATAGTAGTGTAAGGAACATGACGCGCCTTTTTACTCACTTTGGGGCTAAGAAGACTCTGCCGTATCCCCATGAATCCGACAATACTATGCTATTCCCTATGGTTCTATTGGTTCTATTTACTTTATTTGTTGGAGCCATCGGAATTCCTTTCAATCAAGAGGACAAGAATTTGGATATATTGTCGAAATTCTTAACCCCATCAATAAACCTTTTACACGAAAAGTCAAAAAATTCTATGGATTGGTATGAATTTATACCAAATGCAACTTTGTCAGTTAGTCTATCTTATTTTGGAATAGTTATAGCCTCTGTTTTATATAAGCCTATTTATTTATCTTTAACAAAATTGAACTTACTTAATCTCTTTGTTAAAGGAGGTCCTAATAAGATTTTTGGGGACAGAATAAGAAATCGGATATATGATTGGTCGTATTCTCGCGGTTACATAGACACTTTTTACGCAATATCCTTAGCTAGGGGTCTAAGAGGATTCGCGGAATTCACTCATTTTTTTGATGCGCGAGTTATTGATGGAATTACGAACGGGATGGGTATTTTGAGTTTTTTTGTAGGCGAAGGCATCAAATGTGTAGGGGGCGGTCGCCTTTCT